CCAAAATGAACTCCCGCTTCCATCATCTCTTCCAAATTGATATTCCAATACCTTCTTGTCATTTCTCCCCCCCCCCACTTCCGCTTTTTTTTTGAAAAAAAAAAGCGACGAGGTTGCCCTGAACTAAATAATTGTTCCGATGGAACCTTTGGAGATTGGCCGTGTGGATGTCGATACACAATCCAAACCCCTACCCTCTATTCGTTATTATCTTTATTTCGATTACCACAAAAAATGACCATAAATAAAGAGTTTTTTTTTAATTAAAATTAAAAAAGTATGAATCCACTTTTAGGAATCATTAAATCCTCTAAATGATTGTTCTGATGTATCATGAAACTTCTTTGAAATGGAAGAATCAAATAATTCTCTGTGGTGGAACAAAATATCTCCGATTTCCCCCTCGAAAAAATTCTTCTTTTTGGTTTTCAAAGGAATGTTCTTATGTTGCCTTGAACGATGCACTAATCCTTTGAATCCGGTACCAACGGGTATCATCCCCCCTATAACAACGTTCTCTTTTAGGCCTTTCAACCAATCGATACGGCCCCGGAGAGCAGCTTTGGCTAAAACTCGAGCAGTTTCTTGAAAACTCGCTTCAGATATGAAACTTTGAGTATTCAAAGATGCCCTTGTTATTCCCAATAGGATGGCACGGTAACAGATCGATTCTTCCAAAGCGCGCCCCGTTCGCGCCGCTCGCAACAATCCAATTAGTTCTCCAGGTAAGAAAACATTAGACATTCCATCCTCTGAAACCAACACCTTTGATGTTATTTGGCGTACAATAATTTCTATGTGCCTATTATGGATTTGCACCCCCTGGGATCGATAAACCTTTTGGATCTTATTAACCAAAGATATACGACTTTGCACTATAGTTAGCTCAGCCCCAATCAAGAATCCCCAAGGAATTCCAAGAATTTTTTTTATATGCTCGTTCCAGCCCTCAATTCTTTTTTCTAGGTTCATCGATATTGAATCAATTGAACGCACTTCTAACACTTGTTCCACTTTTGGAAGACCTTGCGTTATATCACCGGATCTCGATTTTTCATATATAAATGTAACTAATGTATCTCCTTCGTAAAGGATTTCTCCATAATGACCATGAACAGTTGCTCCTGGAGTGGCCAAATAAGGCTTGGCGGATCTTATTACTACAGAGTCAACTTGAACAATCAAAACTTGACCCGATTTGAGATGGGGTCCGTTTTTGGCTATACATACATTTTCACAAATAAACTGTCCAAGACTAATTATTGTGGATCTTTCTTCAAAATAATTATGATAATAATTAGGATGGAGAAAATACCAATTCAAATTGAATGAATTCAAAACGCTGTTACTGCATGAATCGGGATTCAAAATTCTCCCATTTTCATCCAGTAAATAATAGTTAATTACTTGAAAAGTCTGTTTTAAATTTTCAAGTTGCAAATATTTAGTTACCAAAATAGGATTATGAGTTATTAAATAGTAAAATGAATAAAAATTCACAAATTGAAGGACTGTTCCTAAAGGGCCAATCAAATTCCTAATTTTAATTATAGGATCTTTTTTAATTGATTCTTTTATCACATTGTGATATTTTCCAGCGTTGAATGGACCCATTCGGAAACAATTAGATGATGACAAAATTATCAAAGATGGGCATTCTTTATTTTTATTTAACAACGTGCGAATAGTTCCTTGATTTTGGCTAAGTGATTGTTGAATTTTTGTCTTGGAATAAAAGGGATTTCTATTGGTGTGATCTGATACATTATCTGAATCTGAGATCAATCCTGAGCCTGAGGGATCATTCCTTTTTCTGAGATACGAAATAGGGAATTTCACTAAGTCAATTCTTAGGAAATCTCGAATCAGACCATTTGTACTTACTTCAACAAAGGAAGTATAAGCCTCTTCGATAGAAGAACTTTTTTTGTCTTGGTCCCAATTCAAAATTAAACAAGTCCGAACTAATTGAATACTTGTATCAGAAATTCCCCGAATTGGTTTGCCATTTCTGTAAACAATATAATTGACAACTCGAAGTTGCATATTATCCCTTTCTTGTAACAGATCCGGGGGGAAGAGTGTTGCTAAATTTATACCGTCCGATATTTCATATGTCACTACGGGTCGAACTAAAACAAAATACTTTTTCTTATTAGGTGTGATCCGTTGGACATAGATCCAATTTTTCAATTTTTTGGATTCCTTAGAATTTGTTTTTCCTGTTCCTGGGGGTATCAAGATGCCACTGTGTCGGGATATCTTATCTGTCTCTCCAGGAAAATGGATATCTCCAGAAAAGATTTTCAGTTCAATCCTTTTTTTTTTTCTATCCACTCGGACTAATCCGCACAATCGGCTTCTTGTATTTAAAGCGATTCGTGTATCTACTCCAATCAGACTATTGTTCCGTACCATTATCGAAGAAGATTCAGGGAAAATATGCACTTCTTCGGGAATGAAAAAAAATCGATCTAGTTTCATTTGGCATTTTTGCTTA